ATGAGAAAGTGCTTTTAGTGCCAAAACGAGTAATACTAATAAAAGGCTGCACCGTGCTTCTTACATTTTCATTACTATTTTCATTACTATTAATTCGATATGTGTTTAAAAAATAAGTTTTTTCATTGTTTTTCGTCGTTAATAAATATAATAAACGCAAATTTTTTTTAATAATTTCGGGTCCTTCTTTATCTTTACCCCATAGAGACATTGAATAGAACGAACTACTTTTTTTGCCACTGTAAGTTTGAAAATAAACGTTTAAATGTCCTTCAAAAGCAAGTAAATAGATCCGAAACATATAAAATGCAGTTAATCCTGCTGTGGACCAAGCTATTATTGCAAAAATAGGTGAATACAACCAACTATCATTAAGAATTTCATCTTTGGACCAAAAACAAGCAAGGGGTGGAATACCAGAAAGAGAAAGTGTACCCAATAAAAAAGCAGTTTTTGTAATTGGTACATATTTTCTTAAACCGCCCATAAGAACCATATTCTGACTTTTATCTGGAGAATATCCAACAATAGCTTCCATCGCATGAATAATTGATCCAGATCCTAAGAACAACAATGCCTTCGAATAAGCATGAGTAATCAAATGAAATAAAGCAGCTCGATAAGACCCCATACCTAGAGCTAACATCATATAACCCAATTGAGACATTGTAGAATAAGCTAAGCTTTTCTTAATATCTTTTTGAGCAAGAGCTAAAGTGGCTCCTAAAAATAATGTTATTATACCTATCAAAGCTATTAGATTTAGAATGTAAGGTATAACTATGAAAAGAGGAAGAAGCCGAGCTACAAGAAAAATTCCTGCTGCTACCATAGTAGCGGCATGTATAAGAGCCGAAATGGGGGTAGGCCCTTCCATGGCATCAGGTAACCATACATGAAGGGGAAATTGGGCGGATTTAGCAACAGCGCCGGCAAATAATAGGGAGGCGCATAAAGTAACAAATAAAAAATTAACTTCATTATTATAAACCAAGTTATTGAATATTTCAAACAAATCCCGAAATTCGAAACTACCTGTTATCCAATAAAAACCCAAAATTCCTAATAATAAACCAAAATCCCCAACACGATTAGTTACAAACGCTTTTTGACAAGCATTCGCGGCACTGGGTCGTGTGAACCAAAAACCTATTAATAGATAAGAACACACTCCAACTAATTCCCAAAAAATATAAATTTGTATCAAATTAGAACTAGTAACTAATCCCAACATTGAAGTATTGGAAAAACTCATATAAGCAAAAAATCTCAAATATCCCTGATCATGAGACATATAATTGTCACTATAAATAAGAACCATAATTCCAACAGTAGTTATTAATATCGACATAATAGAAGTAAGTGGATCAACCAAGCAGCCAAATTCTAAAGAAAAATCATTATTGATGGTCCAAGACCATACATATTGATAGACAGAATTATTATTTATTTGCTGAATAGAAAAAAGGGCTGAAAAAACCATAACTATACTTAATAATAAAACACTAGGAAAAGCCCACATACGGCGAAGATTTTTTGTTGCCGTTGGAAAAAGTAGAAGTCCTGTTCCAATTAAGATAGGAACTGGAAGTGGAATGAAAGGTATAATCCATGAATATTGATATGTATATTCCATAAAAAAATAAAAAAAAAAATTTATCTTAATTAATTGTTTCTGAGTCACCGGTTCTTATTTCTTTTCTTTTGAAAGGGGTCGGTTAATAAAAAAAAATTAAGATATATAAAATAAAACTTAAATAGAATTTTCTAGCCTTAATTATTCTGAATCTTTCCAAACTACTTCAAATATTTAAAATCAAGAGGTTATAATTGGTCAAATGATATAAATAAGTCACTAGTGAAAAATAAATACGTATTTAATTTTATTAATACTGAATTGTTAATATTAAATTCAAATTTTTAAATAAAATTTTATGAAGATAAAAAATGAAAATTAGAATTTTCATTTTAATTATTACGTATTACAATAATTTTTTTATATCTATAGAACAAGGATAAATAATTATACCAAAAACAGTATTTGATATGAATCATAAAGCCCATAACTAAAACTATTTATTGTAATTCGGTTATTTAGAATCATTAACCAATTTGTTTTGTAACTAATTGTTTGTCTTCCATTACAATAAAAGCTATTTGTAGGAAATGCTATGATATCCAACACTTTCATTTTACGGAAAAAAAAGGGGGCAAATAAAATGCCTTTAAATTATGTATTTTGTATCCTTTAACAGATTAACTACTAGTCTCATTTGATAATTAAAATTTTGTGGACTCTTTCTTCGAGCTTGACCAATTAAATTAATATTAAATTAATTAATATAATAGAAAAAATTATTAAAGTTTTTTTTTTTTAATTAAGCGGGAGAAGGATTGGGTTATTAAACTTTTAGATTTTTTTATTACATGTATAAATGTAACACGACGAAAATAGAAAGAAAACGAAACGGACAATCTTTCTTTTTTTTTTTTTTTTTTTTTATCAACTTCAATCTATTTGGCATAGTGTACCTTATCGTTCTTATTAATATTTTATGTGATTTTTACCCCCCCCCTTTTTTTTTGGAGTCTAATTTAGAGAAAAAATAGATAGAGAATAGTAAAGAACAATTGATTTTGAACAATAGATGTCTTTCACATCCAACCGAAAAACCTATTATAACTTTTTAATGGCAGTTCCAAAAAAGCGCACCTCTATTTCAAAAAAACGTATTCGTAAAAATATTTGGAAAAGGAAGGGATATAGGGCAGCATTGAAAGCTTTTTCGTTAGCGAAATCTCTTTCTACCGGGAGTTCTAAAAGTTTTTTTTGTGTAACAAATAAATAATCTGAATCGTTCTAATAACTAATAAAGTGATAGAATTTTGTTTATAGTTTATTTATAAGTTATAAAAATGATAAATAATATTTATCAATTATAATTAATATTAACATCATAATAGTATAGTAAAAGCATAATAGTATAGTATAAGATAAATTACAATATAAACAATATACATTAAAAATAAAATAAATAAAAAAGAATTAGTCTCATAATGTTTTAATTTAAACGAATATAAAATTGAATTTGTTTTACTTAAATTTGAAGCCAAATTTTTCTTTCGTTTCTGATATAGATAAGAATTCTGTTGTCTACTGAATTCTAAAAATGAATGGTACTTTTTTGTTTGAAAAAAGGGTAAACGCAAGCGCAAGGTTTCGCCTTTCATTTTAGTATGTTTTATCATTTTCCGGATGGGGATTATCACTTTCCCCATCGCCCTTACTCAATAATAAAAAGAATTTTTTTTTAGTTATATTTTTTATTTTATATTATAAAGAAGAGGTCGTTGAAACTAATTGATTAAGTTTAAAATGTTTTTTTATAATCTTTTAAACCATTATTTTGGGTTTTAGAAATTATTATCACTATATAAATTCCTTAAACCCAATTAAATTAATAAAAGCCCCGTTTACATTTTTAGGTAGTTATATGACGAATGCGCCAATTTTGAGTGATCTATTTTAGATCCTATGTTTCGATTGGAAGATCGATCAAGATATAATATATATATATTAATTAAAAAATTTAGAAAATATTTTGAAGTACGGTACAATTTCTATACGAAATTTTTTTATATGATTGATACGACCATCCCAAATACCTAACTTAATGGGTTTGCTAAATCTTAACGCAAATTCTCTACACAACAAAAAATCCTAACGCAACCTAACTATGCAAATATTTACATAAATCTTTTGAGTGTATCGCTGAAATTGTGTTATATAAAAATTCGATTTTTATATTAATCGATAAAATGCATTTTTTATTTTAGATTAATAAAATAAATGATAAACGAAATTAATCATTAAAAAATGCAAACGAGGCAGAACATTTTTTTTACTTATATCCAGGGATTGAAGTAAAAATTATCTAGTTACAACTGTTCCATTTTAGTTTTAGGAGAGCATAAAGTAATAGCCTACGAAAAAATACATTGTTAGTTCAGTTAAATTGAAATAAAATTGACATCCTAAAATACTAAATAACTAAATAAAAAGATAATAATAAGAAAAATCAATATTATTAACGTTAACGAAAACGTTTTAATCCCTAATTTTTAAACAAGTTTTTATTCATCAATTTGAATGGTTTCCTAAAAAAAAATATTGGATTGAATTAACTCCTTCAAGCTCGACGATTGAATAAAAATAGGTTATTATGATTTCGAATAAGCCGCTATGGTGAAATCGGTAGACACGCTGCTCTTAGGAAGCAGTGCTAGAGCATCTCGGTTCGAGTCCGAGTGGCGGCATGGCATCTTCTAAAAGAGTAAGTCCTATAATGAATTCAATTCCCGATTTCAATTCCTATAATTGAGGGACGCCCTTATAAATTTAATAATTTTTATGATATTTTCAACTTTAGAGCATATATTAACTCATATATCCTTTTCGATCGTTTCAATTGTAATTACAATTCATTTGATAATTTTATTAGTCGATGAAATCGTAGGACTAGATGATTCGTCAGAAAAGGGGATGATAGCTACTTTTTTCTGCATAACAGGATTATTAGTTACTCGTTGGATGTATTTGAGGCATTTACCATTAAGTGATTTATATGAATCATTAATTTTTCTTTCGTGGAGTTTTTCCATTATTCATATTATTCCGTATTTTAAAAAACAGAAAAACCATTTAAGCGCAATAACCGCGCCAAGTGCTATTTTTACTCAAGGTTTTGCTACTTCGGGTCTTTTAACTGAAATGCATCAATCCGCGATATTAGTACCCGCTCTCCAATCCCATTGGTTAATGATGCACGTAAGTATGATGGTATTGAGCTATGCAGCTCTTTTGTGTGGATCATTATTATCACTAGCTCTTCTAGTCATTACATTTCGAAAATTCATAAGGATTTTTAGTAAAAGCAATAATTTAGAAAATGAGTCAGTTTACTTTAGTGAGATTCAATACGTGAACGAAAGAAACAATGTCTTACGAAACACTTCTTTTATTTCGTCTCAAAATTATTACAGGTATCAATTGATTCAACAATTGGATCGTTGGAGTTATCGTATTATTAGTCTAGGGTTTATCCTTTTAACCGTAGGTATTCTTTCGGGAGCAGTATGGGCTAATGAAGCATGGGGATCATATTGGAATTGGGATCCAAAGGAGACTTGGGCATTTATTACTTGGACCATATTCGCTATTTATTTACATATTAGAACAAATAAAAATTTTGAAAGTGTAAATTCTGCAATTGTGGCCTCAATGGGCTTTCTTATAATTTGGATATGCTATTTTGGGGTTAATCTATTAGGAATAGGGTTGCATAGTTATGGTTCATTTACATTAACATCTAATTGAATAAAAGACTTGACGAATAGAAACATAGGACGGCATACAGGTATATATACGAAAACTTCATGTAAACAATCAAGAACCATTTGAATCATTTCCATTACTTGATTCAAATGGTTCTCACAAATTCAAAAGATATCTAGTTATAATAGAATTCCAATTTATTTATTTTACTTAAAAGAATATAAAAGACTCATTTTTTTATTGTACAATCAACCATTTTTAAAATCATGGGATTTCAGTTTCATTTTTTGGTTTACTCACAAAAACTATCGAAAAAAATAATTGGATATAATAGCTTCGACCTTGTCAACTGATAATGATAAAACGAAATCGGGATAAACACCAATACCTATTACAGGTAAAAGGATAGAGATCGAAACAAATAATTCTCGCGGTCCAGAATCAAAAAAATAAGAGTTTGGGGCATTAAAAAGCTTGTATCCATAGAACATCTGGCGTAACATAGATAATGAATAAATAGGAGTTAATATCATTCCAATTGCCATTACAAAAGTTATTAATATTTTTGTCATTAAAAGATATTTTTGACTAGTAAGTATTCCAAAAAAAACTAACAATTCGGCAACAAAACCGCTCATGCCCGGTAATGCAAGAGAAGCCATTGATAAGATACTGAAAGTCGTGAATATTTTTGGAATTGCGATAGCCATTCCGCCCATTTCGTCGAGATAAACAAGACGTATTCTATCATAACTCGTTCCGGCCAAGAAAAAAAGCGCAGCGCCAATAAATCCGTGAGAGATTATTTGTAAAATGGCTCCGTTGAGTCCTGTATCGCTTATAGAACCAATTCCTATAATTATGAAACCCATATGAGATACAGAAGAGTAGGCTATTCTCTTTTTTAAATTACGCTGACCGGGAGATGTTGAAGCTGCATAGATTATTTGAATTGTGCCTACTATAATCAACCAGGGAGAGAATATAGAATGGGCGTGGGGTAATAATTCCATATTGATCCGAACCAATCCATACGCTCCCATTTTTAATAAGATTCCGGCTAAAAGCATACAAGTACTGTAATGTGCCTCTCCATGGGTGTCTGGTAACCATGTATGTAAGGGTATGATCGGTGATTTGACAGCAAAAGCAATAAGAAATCCAATATAGAATATTATTTCCAGTGCTACAGGATACGATTGATTAGCTGATGTTTCAAAATTTAATGTTGGTTCATTGGAACCATATAAACCAATACCCAAAACTCCCATTAATAAAAAAACGGAACTTCCTGCAGTGTACAAAATAAATTTTGTAGCTGAATACAAACGTTTCTTTCCCCCCCACATGGATAGAAGTAGATAAACTGGAATTAATTCTAACTCCCACATGATGAAAAAAAGTAAAAGGTCTCGAGAAGAAAATGGTCCTATTTGACCGCTATACATTGCTAACATCAGAAAATGGAATAGTCGGGAATCTCGAGTAATCGGCCGAGCCGCTAAAGTAGCTAAAGTTGTGATAAATCCTGTCAGTAAAATGGGTCCTATAGAAATTCCATCTATTCCCAATCTCCAGTAAAAATCAAAAAAATCGATCCATTTATAATCCTCTGTCAGTTGCATTAATGGATCATCCAATTGGAAACGATAACCGAATGCATAGGTTGTTAGAAGGAGTTCCATTGTGCATATACCTATAGTATACCACCGAATTATCTTATTTCCTCTCTGAGGGAGAAAGAAAATTAAGGAACCCGCGAATATTGGCAAAACTACAACTAGCGTTAACCAAGGAAAATTATTCATGGTAAAAACAAGATAAACTTGGACCAGAAAAACCCGTGCTCAAAATAAATAGTTTTTGAGCGCGGGTTTTTGTCGGTAAAGGTAAAAAAATCAAATGTATTCAAGTGGGGTTTTCTGGAACGTATTAATAAGCCAGACCCATACTTCGAGTTGTTTCATGCCATAAATAAACTCGAACACTCAAGAAATCTGTCGGACAGGCGGATTCACATCTCTTACAACCGACACAGTCCTCTGTTCTTGGAGCAGAAGCAATTTGCTTAGCTTTACACCCGTCCCAAGGTATCATTTCTAATACATCCGTTGGGCAGGCGCGCACGCATTGAGTACACCCTATACACGTATCATAAATCTTTACTGAATGTGACATTTGGATCTATAAATTTTTGAATGTCAGAAAGTTTCGATCTAGTAAACTTGTAAATGAATCATATATTTAGACACCAGATGAATCAATAATTTATCATAATTTTTCTAATCAATCTACTTCTGGATTGACTCATGCGATAGAGCCAAGATACTTTAATTTCTTACATTTTTGAAAACATGTATTATTACGTAATGTATGGTCATGGTAATTCTAATTTATGAATATTAGAATTTATATGATTAATACTACTTATTCAACAAATTCGATTGATTGATACGAGTTGATTTTCTGTTACGATAAATTGATGAAACAATAGCCGGGCCAATAGCTGCTTCAGCGGCTGCAATAGCTATAACAAAAATTGAGAAAATATTTCCTTTTAATTGGCGACTATCAAAAAAATCAGAAAATGTTACGAAATTCATATTAACCGCATTCAGTATAAGTTCAAGACACATAAGGGCTCTAACCATATTCCGGCTCGTGATCAATCCATAGATACCGATAGAAAATAAGTAGGCACTCAAAACAAGTACATGTTCGAGCATCATTGACCAACTCCTTATCAATTTCGATTCATTTCAATATGAACTGAACAACAATTCAACAGATTCAATTGACTAGAATAAAAAAAAGTACGGAACAAAGGCAGATTTTCTATTGTTAATAGATTTTCTATTGTTAATAGAATAGATTGAATAATTTCTATTTTAGACATAAACAATCTTTAATTAAAGGGAAATAAATGTAATGTAATAAAACCGAACAGAGTTTAATGTGCATTGCTAATTCTATAAATTTTTTACTGTCGCGCCACGGCAATTGCACCTATCAAAGCGGCTAAAAGAATTATCGAAACGAATTCAAATGGAAGAAAAAAATCTGTTGATAAATGAATTCCAATTTGTTGACTATTACTTATCAAATCTTGCTCTATAATCTGGTTTGATCTTGTAGTCCAAATAATTCCGTACCATGACGTATCCGTAATAATAATCATGAGTAAAACAAAAATACTTGTACAAACTGGCAAAGTAACCACATCCCCAATGGTCCAAAGATTCAAATCTTTGTAATATTCTGAACCATTCATGAACATCACAGCAAATACGATTAAAACATTTATAGCTCCCACGTAAATAAGGAGTTGTGCAGCAGCTACAAAATAAGAGTTTAATAGAATATAGAATAAGGATATACAAACAAGAACCAGTCCCAATGAAAAGGCAGAATAAATGGGGTTGGTAAATAATACCACCCCCATACCTCCTAGTATAAGAACCGATCCCAGAAAGACTAAAAGAAAATCATGTATTGGTCCGGGCAAATCCATTATATGTAAAATAAGAGATAAATAAATAGAAATGTTTTTCATGACCTTATTGAGACCCGACCAGAAAATTTTTTTTTATGATTTTTGAGCAATTCCTAATTTAATCCTAAGTAAATAAATACTAAGGGATATGAATAAATGTGAGTACTATTATTGGACTAATTTCATTCTTTATCTGAAAGAGTCGTTCTAATTCTAAACTATATATTTTAAAACAATTATGGATATATTAATTAATGGATTTTTAATCCAAATTAAGACGCGTTTCTTACCAACCAATCAATAGTTGGTATTTGTAGTTATTGACCAAACAACACGAAAGAAACCTAAATTCCTTCTATATTAGTTATTAGTAAAGTAATTATAAATTATTCGTTAATAGGAGATTTACTTATTTATTTGAGGCGAATTCAAAATTGTTCGAATTGTATAATCGTCAATTACTGACATTGGTAAACGACCCAAAGCAATTTGATTATAATTCAATTCGTGACGATCATAAGTAGAAAGTTCATATTCTTCAGTCATTGATAAACAATTCGTTGGACAATACTCAACGCAATTACCACAAAATATACAGACTCCGAAATCAATACTGTAATTAAGCAGCCGTTTCTTGCGAATATCAGTTTCCAATTTCCAATCAACAACGGGTAGATCTATAGGACATACACGAACGCATACTTCACAAGCAATACATTTATCAAATTCAAAATGGATTCGACCGCGGAAACGATCCGCGGTGATTAATTTTTCATAAGGATATTGAATAGTTACGGGTAAACGATTTGCGTGGGATAAAGTAATCATGAAACTTTGACCAATGTACCTTGCAGCTCGTACTGTTTGTTGACCATAATTCATGAACCCAGTTACCATAGAGAACATATCGTTAATATATATATGAATAGTTTTATGTTTGTTTATTTCTCTTGTTTGAGACACGTTGTGAATATAGAATGTTACTTTACAGTGAAAAGAGTTGGAAAGAAGTTGTTAATAATAGATTACCGAGAGAAATAGGTAAAAGAAATTTCCATCCAAGATTCAATAGTTGGTCCATTCTTAGCCTCGGTAAAGTCCATCTTGTTGTGATAGGAATGAACAAGAACAAATAAGTTTTAGCTAATGTAATAAAGATACCAATTATCGCTCCAAAAACTCCACATGTTTTATTTATTTCAAAAAGCTCAGAAACATATATGTCCGGAATAGATATATTCCAACCTCCCAAGTAAAGAACTGTTACAAATAATGAAGAAACCAATAGGTTTAGATAGGAAGCAACATAAAATAACCCAAATTTTATACCCGAGTATTCGGTTTGATAACCTGCTACTAACTCTTCTTCTGCTTCTGGTAAATCAAAAGGTAATCTCTCACATTCTGCTAGGGAAGAAATAATAAAAATGATAAACCCTATAGGCTGACGCCACAAATTCCATCCCCAAAAACCATATTTTGATTGCGCCTCAACAATATCAATTGTACTTAAACTGTTAGATAATTATAGTCGGTGATACCATCACTGTTACCATCGCTATTACAGAACCGTACATGAGATTTTCACCTCATACGGCTCCTTGAAGGCCAGAAATAAATATAGGGACCGCGTCAGTATTCTTTTTTGAATCTTGATATGTTTGTAGGATGGATAACTATCGGCCGGTCCCAAATTAGACCAATTGAATTCTGTCTGTTAGAATTATTTTAATTCAAAATAAAATCAAAAAAGTACTTCTGAATTGATCTCATCCTTTCTTTAATTTAATTAATTTCAATAATAATTTCAATTCTTCTTTGTTCAGTAATAACTTAACTGTTCAATAAAATACTTCTTGTAAAAATATCAATAACCCGTTGGTTTCACGTACGAAAAAAAAATTCTATATTAATTAATGAATTATGACACAAATTCTATATCTATTAATATGTATATGGGAAAGAATAAAAGTAACAAATAATAAATAAAGTATATCTTTTTTTTTTTTTTTTTTCGTTCCTATTCTTCTTTCTATTTCTGAGAAAAAGAGGGCTTTCAAAATAAAGTAAAGGATTATTTCGTTTCGAATAGTTATTTATTAAATCGGTGGATAGGAGTATACTCTGGATCGGAATCGTGTCATGGGGAGTACTGCCTGATCATTTCTACAAACTTAAAGCCCCAATTAGTATTCTTTGTTTGTATATTATGTAAAAATGTCCTTTTGGAGAATTTACATAGTCTCCATTACTAATCCTTTCCATATGTTCGTGTTTCTAACCATCCACTCGTTTTTGCTCAATCCCCCGTTATGCTAATACATAAAAATGATAGTGAAAACTCAATACGGTTGATCTTTTGAACCCGCTTCAAGTCAGGATGACTAATCAACCAATCTTGGGGGAAACGGTCTCTTCTGTTTATGTTTATTTCCGCTTAACTCTCTAACTCTTATACATAGAAAATGAGAATCAATCTTTTTACTGCGAATTTATATATAAGCTGTTTTCTTTCACTCATATAACTATTTGATTTAGTTCATCAACCCGAATAATGAATAAAAAAAAAATTAAGATATCTACTCAATCCATTCCAACCCTTTCCTTGAAAGGAAGGAATAGAGAAAAGTTTATGTCTATGTATCAACGAATCGCACGTAGAGATATTGATAACACACATAAAGTTAATGGTATTTCATAACTAATCGATTGAGCAGCAGCTCGTAGACCGCCTAAAAAGGAATATTTATTATTTGACCCGTATCCCGACATAAGAAGTCCAATTGGAGCAATACTGGAAATGGCAATCCATAAAAAAACACCGATATTGAGATCCGCTAAAACAAGGTGATATCCAAAAGGAACTACTGAATAGCTTACTAAAATTGATATGACTGCTATGGATGGCCCGATACTGAATAAACGAGTATCCCCCCTAGATGGAAAAAGATTTTCTTTGAAAAGTAGTTTTGTCCCATCTGCTAGAGCTTGAAGAACTCCCAAAGGGCCGGCGTATTCAGGTCCAATACGTTGTTGTATCCCTGCCGATATTTCTCTTTCTAACCATACAATTACCAGTACGCCTATTGTGATTCCCACTACAAGAGTCAAAATAGGAACAAGAACCCATAGAATTCCATAAACCTCTTTAAAAAATTCTAATCTAGAAAAAGAATCGATATCTTGTACTTCCGGTGTATCAATTATCATTTCAACGATCAACTTCTCCCATAATGATATCTATACTACCTAGTATCGTCATAATATCAGCCAATTTCATTCTTTTAACTAACCGCGGAAGAATTTGCAAATTGATAAAACCCGGCGGGCGGATTTTCCATCTCCAAGGAAAACCACTCTGATCCCCTATGAGAAAAATTCCCAATTCTCCCTTTGGGGCTTCTACTCTCACATAAAGTTCTTGTTTCGGCAATTCAAATGTAGGAGACGGCTTTTTACTAATAAATCGATATTCAAAATCATTCCATTCCGGATTCCTTTCTCTATCAAAGTATCGTATTTCTAAATTCTCATAGGGTCCCCCTGGAATTCCTTCCAGGGCCTGTTGAATAATTTTTACGGATTCTATCATTTCACCAATTCGGACTAGATAACGAGCCAATGAATCTCCTTCTTTTTGCCACTGTACTTCCCAATCAAATTCGTCGTAACATTCATAATGATCAACTTTACGAAGATCCCATTGTATTCCGGAAGCTCGCAGCATTGGTCCCGATAAACCCCAATTTATTACTTCCTCTCTACCAATAATGCCTACTCCCTCGACTCGTTCTAAAAAAATAGGATTTCGTGTAATAAGTTTTTGATATTCAGCAACTCTTGTTAAAAAATAATCGCAGAAATCCAAACATTTATCTATCCAGCCATGAGGTAGATCGGCCGCTACTCCTCCGATACGAAAATAATTATGCATCATTCTCATACCGGTGGCAGCTTCGAATAGATCATATACTAATTCTCTTTCTCTGAAAATATAGAAAAAGGGAGTTTGTGCACCAATATCCGCCATAAAAGGCCCGAGCCATAACAGATGAGAAGCTATACGACTCAACTCCAACATAATTATTCTGATATAGCTGGCTCTTTTAGGTACTTGAATATTTCCCAACTGTTCCGGTCCGTTTACAGTTATTGCTTCTGTGAACATAGTAGCTAAATAATCCCACCGTGTTACATAAGGCAAATATTGTATAATTGTTCGATTTTCCGCAATTTTTTCCATTCCTCGGTGTAAATAACCCAATATTGGTTCACAGTCAATAACATCTTCACCATCTAGAGTAATGATGAGTCGAAGAACACCATGCATTGATGGGTGGTGGGGGCCCATATTGACTATCATGAGGTCTTTTCTTGTAGCCGGTATATTCATAGGTTTTTCCTCGATTCATTCTTTCATGAATTGCTGAAAACGAAAAAAAGTTCATTAAAATTCAAGATCTAATAAATCAAATAATTCAAAATGCCTTTATAAAAATAAAATTAACGAGTTTTTGACTCCCGAATATCCAACCGATTAATTAATTCTTTATAACATATTCTATTTTTCTTTGACAAATAAGACAGTAATCGTTGGCGTTTTCCCAGAATTTTACGTAAACCTCTCTGAGATAAATAGTCTTTTTTGTGTAATTGTAAATGTGAAGTAAGTCTTCGTATCCTATTGGTGAAACTAACTATTTGAAATTCAACAGATCCTCTGTTTTCGTCTTTTTCTTCTTGTGAAATAACTGAGATGAATGAATTTTTTACCATAAACTGAAATCTTCTCTCCCCCCCTCTTTTTATTTTAAGATATTTTTTATTGATAGATATCTTTATTGATCAGTAATAATAATGCCCCTAATTTTTATTTGGTATATACAATAATTTGAATTTCGTTATTAATTTCTAATTTTTTTAATTTAATAAAACTTACTCAATCCTATTTTCATTTTAAAATTGGATTTGAAAGGGGATACAAAAGTATGGTTGGTTTCTTCACTCACAAAAGATAAAAGTTTAGACCTAAAATAAGAAAATTTTGTTCATTCTAGATCTAATTGATATGTCATTGAATTAGTATCATGTATCAGAATGGAATGTAAGACAATGTATGCGTGCATCTCTTTGTCGTCATAGACCAGATATGGTATGGGAAATATAGGAAAAATGTACTATTAATGAATTTTCAATCGCGGATACATATGTATCCTTACCATACTGAAACAACTGCCATTATTGGTATTAAACCAATAACGATTCATACAAGCTAAATCTTCTAATCGATAATTGGGCCAAAGAAATAGCTTTAATTTTATAAGTTTTTTTTTATATTTTTTGCTTTTATCCACAACTTGACTGTTTACCTCATTCCCATTACAAAAAGATGCCTTTCTATGTCTATTCTTAGAATTTAAACAAATTAGAATTCGCAATTCTCTACGACGTCTAGGCGATAAAATATTTTCAGGAACAAACAAATCATAATTTTTTTTATATCTATTTCCAGTCATCTTTTGATGTTTTGTAATGACTTCATCAGAATTCTTATCAACATGTTTTTTTTCTCGGTATCTTTGATTTATTTGATGTTTACTTTTATGAACTAATGAAATACCGAGGGTTTGATACATAATAAATTTTCCATCATTTTTTATAGCTAGACGAATTGGTTCAATAATCAAAAATCCCCTTTTAATAAATTCTGTAAGAGTTACATCTTTCTGAATCGTCAAAATATCCAGACTCATTTCGCCCCTTTGAATAGAGGATATAGTAATTTCTCTTGGATTTATCAGTCTAAGCAGGAGACAATATACGTTGATGTTATTGATTATTTTTTTATTTAAAGAATCATCCCATCTCAATTGAAAATACAAATACCTTTTTAGGAAGAAATCAAACTCCGCTTTTGTATTGATCTTGTATTGCTTTTTATTTCTATGTTTTTTCATGTCCGATCCCGTATAATCTTCTTCAACATCTTTTTCTTGGTTTGAAAGAGCTGATTTAAGATCTGCTTGGCCCGTGGATTCTTTTTCTCCTTGATTTCGGTTTTCTAATTCAAGAGATTTTTTTTCATTCGACGATATTGATATAAAAGGATCTCTTTTTTTATTTCCAGTGATGCTTTTGTTTTCACTAGCATTTTTTTTTATATTAGAATTAAAAAGTAGTAATTTAATTGGTATAACCCACGGTTTCATTTTATACGTATTATAAAGTCTCACAAATTCTGGCAAGAACCAAAGTTCCAGATTTGATATGGGACGACTTAGTATTTCTTCATTCATTCCCATCCAATCCAAAAGGGGTTTTTGATTGGATAGGTTGATTTTTTGATCTTGCTGAAGTGTGAGATAAAAAAGACCCTTATTATTGATTTTATCAATTATTTGATACTTATTAACCCTAGTCTTAGTATATTTATTACTGTTAGTGTCAGTATCAATATTGATCCAGGCCTCAATATCGACCTTCGTTTTAAGACAAAAATCGAGAATTCTCCAATCAAAATATTTTCTATCCGTATTTTTATCCATATCTCGAATATCATCTTCTACCATATTAAATGATTTTTGTTTATGTGTGTTGTAATTATAAAAAATATCTTGGTTAGTTTTTACTTGTAATGGTGATCCATAAATTGAAGAGGACTTCTTAGTTTCAGAATTTATAGATTTATATGCTAAAAGATCATATCCATATTGTTTTTTAAAATTATCCTTTTGATTCAATAAAAAATCCGTTTCAATTTTTGTTTTTTTTTCGTAGTGAATTAATTCATCTTTTTCATATAAATCACACAAATCTTTATATAAATCTTTATTTTGAGCTATACAGTTCAATATATTTCGCCATTTTTGTGGTACTACTCTAGACCATTTAATTTGAGATACATCACATTGATATTGATAATGACTCCTTAACCAATTTGTCCATTGATTCATTCCAGAATTGCGAAGATTCTTAGGTCTTAATTCGGAATGAAATAGTTCTTGTCTTACAACAAAAAAATCCTTTATTTCATTCTTAAGAAAAAAGGGGGTTCCATTATATTGAAATACGGATTTCAATTTCTCTAACTTAATAAGTTGGGTTTGTGATAATTTGTAAAATACATATGCTTGTGAAAAGTAAGATAAGTCAAAAAAAGTCTTTGAATTTTTTTGACTAAGACTAATATTAGGATTAGAAAGTGACTCTTTTATAATCGAAATAAATTTAATTAAACTTTGATTTGTTTTATTAATTCTTTCTTGATTTGCTTCATTACTGTTAATGTTTTTATTAAGAATTTTTTTTGTTGATTCAAGAAAAAGTTGTGTATTGATACTAGGAATATTAATCATAGATAGAAAGATATCTATGTATATCTTTTCAATGAAAAATATTATAAAATAATGGGATTTACGGATTAATCGAGCAGTTCTTCTTTTTAATATCTGCCAAATATTTTTTTGTGATTCCAATCTTTTATCATCATAACTTATTTTGTTAGAACTCAAATTTCTATCTGAAGTTAGAAATCCCTTTTTCTTGTCTTTTGTAATTTTTTCTATTTGATTTATGATTGTGTTTATTCTATCAGTCAGATCTTGCATTTTTTTTTCTGTTAATGAATAATTTGTCCAATTCTGAGATCTAATTTGAATGGACGATTCCTGAATCATCCGATTACTTATTATTGAATCTTTTTTAATTTCACTCAATTCATATACTTCTATTTTTCTCAATCCAAATAATATAATTGGGTTTATTTTTGAGAGTTCTTTTATTATTTCTTTTATAAACAGAATGTTTTTAATGATCCATTTTTTTGGTTTTTTTGAGACATTTAGAAAAAATTTTGTTTGTTCTTTTAAAATTCCTAGAATTATAAAACATTTCTTTTGCAATTTTTTCATTTTTTTTTTGAGTTCTTTTAAAATCGGTTCAAAAAATGAAAGTTTTTTTCTGGGAGAACCAAAAGGTAGTTCAGCTTCCATTCCAAAAATTGTTAAAAAACAAAAATCATTTTTTTGACCTTGCTTTTTCATTGGATCGTTATAAGGGGCTCGTAACTTAGATCTGTGCCAAGGTTTAAGACGAAAAGGAAATAGGATCTTGATCTGAATGCCGTCTGTTAACCAGTTTTTTGGAAATTCTTTTTCTGATAATTGAACGCCGTTATAGGTACATTTAACATGCATTTCTCTATTCCAATCCTTTAAGTCCTCATACCATTCCGGAAATTGAAATAATAGTATACGGACGATATTTTTAGCTATTATCAATGAAGGTAATATAATATATTTTCTAAGAATTGATTGGGTTACTAATAAAAAACCTCTCATTACTTGAGCAAGTAAAATACTATCCCAGGCTTCCGCTATTTGTATACGCACTTTCTCCTTTCTTTTGTCTTCTTCTTTTTTGTCCTCCTCTTTTTTTTTCGCGCTTTCTTTTGTCTTTTTCTCTGTATAATTCGAAATTGTGAATTCTGTGTTTTTCCACATCCAATTTCTAAATTTTTTTTTCATCCGTTCAGAAATATCAAAAAAAAAAAAAAAAGATTTGTCTATTCGGTCCAAAAAAAGAGGGGAATGCGCATTTGCTTCAAAGAGTTTCCAAGTAACTGTTTTACGTCTTTGAGCGCGCATGGAGCCTTTGATTATGTCTCGACGAAA